GATATCGAGGAACAATCAAAAAAGGAGTTTCATCTTCAATCATAAACAATACTTTGCTAGAAAATTGGAAAGAGAACGTTAGACTAAATAGGATTCATACTATCTTTCTTCCGAATACTGATTACCAAGAATTTGAACAAAAAACGTATATGGTTGATAAAAAACCATTATCAACAGAAATTGACGAGTTCTTAACTTTAATAAATGAATTTGGTAACGAATCAAAATCGAGTTTAAATTTGAAAGGCCTTTCTTTATTTTCAGACCAAGAACAAGGAAGAACGAATTCAGAAAAAAAAACGAAATTTGTAAAATTTGTATTCAATGCAATTGATCCTAATAAGATAAAATCGGGAAAAAAATCGATTGGAATAAAAGAAATCAGTAAAAAAGTACCTCGTTGGTCACATAAATTAATCACCGAATTGGACCAACAAATGGGTGAATTTCAAGATCGCATATCAATGGATCATCAACTTCGTTCAAGAAAAGCCAAACGTGTAGTTATTTTTACTGACAACAACGCGACTAACGATCCTGAGGAGGAATTGGCTTTAATAAGCTATTCGCAACAATCAGATTTTCGGCAAGGTATAATTAAAGGCTCTATGCGTGCTCAAAGGCGAAAAACATTTATTTCGAAACTATTTCAAGCAAATGTACATTCCCCCCTTTTTATCGACAGAATAACCCCCCTCCGTCTTTTTTCTTTTGATATCTCTGAACTGATTAAACCAATTTTTCGAAATTGGACAGGTAAAGAGGGAGAATTCAAGATTCTAGAGTCTAGAGAAGAACAAACAAAAAGAGAAGAGAAAAAAGAAAAGGACAAAAAAGAGGAGAACAAAAGAAAGGAAAAAGCACGGATAGCGATCGCAGAAGCCTGGGATAACATTCCTCTTGCGCAAATAATAAGAGGTTACATGTTAATAACTCAATCAATTCTTCGAAAATATATTATATTACCTTCATTGATAATAGCCAAAAATATCGGGCGTATGTTATTCTTGCAACTTCCTGAATGGTCTGAAGATTTGCAGGAATGGAATAGAGAAATGCAGATTAAATGTACTTATAATGGTATTCAATTATCAGAAACAGAATTTCCCAAAAATTGGTTGAGAGACGGGATTCAGATCAAAATTTTATTTCCTTTTTGTCTGAAACCTTGGCATATATCTAAACTATACCCCTCCCGCGGAGAGCTAATGAAAAAGAAAAAACAAAAAGATGATTTTTGTTTTTTAACAGTTTGGGGAATGGAAGCTGAACTTCCCTTTGGTTCTCCCCGAAAGCGCCCTTCCTTTTTTGAGCCCATTTTTAAAGAACTCGAAAAAAAAATTGCAAAATTCAAAAAGAAATATTTTATAACTCTAAAAATTTTAAAAAGAAAAACAAAATTATTTAGAAGAGTTTCAAAAGAAACCAAAAAATGGCTTATCAAAAGTATTGGATTTCTAAAAAAAATAAAAAAAAAACTTTCAAAAGTAAATCCAATTGTATTATTTCGATTCAAAGAAATATCTGAATCGAATGAAACGAAAAAAGAAAAAGATTATCTAATTAGTAATCAAATAATTATTAGTAATCAAATAATTAACGAATCATTTAGTCAAATTGAATCTGGAAATTGGACAAATTCTTCACTGATAGAAACAAAAATGAAGGATTTAACTGATAGAACAAGTACAATAAAAAATCAAATAGAAAGAATTACAAAAGAGAAAAAGAAAGTAACTCCAAAAATAGACATTAGGCCTAATAAAACAAATAATATTAAAAAATTCGAATCGACAAAAAATTTTTTCCAAATATTAAAAAGTAGAAATACTCGAGTAATATGGAAATTCCATTATTTTCTAAAATTATTCATTCAAAGATTATACATCGATCTATTTTTATCTATCATTAATATTCCTAGAATTACTACACAACTCTTTCTTGATTCAAGAAACAAATTGATTGAGAAATCCATTTCCAATAATGAAATAAATCAAGAAAAAATTAATAAAAAAAAAAAAATTCACTTTATCTTTATTTCGACTATAAAAAAGTCACTTTATAATATTAGTAATAAAAATTCACATATTTTTTGTGATTTATCCTACTTGTCACAAGCATATGTATTTTACAAATTATCACAAACCCAAGTTATTAATTTGTCTAAATTTAGATCTGTTCTTCAATATAACACAACGTCTTGTTTCCTTAAGACTAAAATAAAGGACTATTTTAGAACACTAGGAATATTTCATTCGGAATTAAAACATAAGAAACTTCAAAGTTATAGAATCAATCAATGGAAAAACTGGTTAAGACGGCATTATCAATACGATTTATCTCAGATTAGATGGTCTAGATTAATGCCAAAAAAATGGCGAACTAGGGTTAATCAAAGTTGTATGACTCAAAATAAAAATAGAAACTTAAACAAATGGAATTCATATGAAAAAGACCAATTAATTCATTACAAAAAAGAAAATGATTCGGAACCCTATTCATTATCAAACCAAAAAGATAATTTTAAAAAATGTTATAGATATGATCTTTTAGCATATAAATCGATTAATTATGAAAATAAAAGTGACTCATTTATTTCTAGATTACCCTTTCAAATAAAGAAAAACTTCGAAATTTCGTATAATTCCAACCCGTCCAAACACAACCTTGTTGATATGCCCGGCAATCTTCATATCAATAATTATCTAAGAAAAGGCAATATTCTAGATATAGAAAGAAATCTCGATAGAAAATATTTTGATTGGAAAATTATCCATTTTTCTCTTAGACAAAAAGGAGATATTGAGGCCTGGGTTAAGATCGATACCAACAGTAATCCAAATACTAAAATTGGTATTAATAATTATCAAATAATTGATAAAATTGAGAAAAAAGGGGTTTTTTATCTTACAACTCCTCAAAATCCAGAAAAAAATCAAAAAAATTCGAAAAAAGTCTTTTTTGATTGGATGGGAATGAATGAAAAAATATTTAATCGTCCCATATTGAATCTGGAATTTTGGTTATTCCCAGAATTTGTACTACTTTATAATGTCTATAAAATAAAACCGTGGATTATACCAAGCAAATTCCTTCTTTTAAATTTGAATACAAAAGAAAATGTTAGTCAAAATAAAAACCAAAAACAAAACTTTTTTATACCATCAAATAAAAATAAAAAAATAAAGAATCGAATTCAAGAAGCAAAAGAATCCGCAAGTCAAAGAGAGCATGGATCATATATAGAAAACAACGAAAATCTGGTCCCTGTTTTCTCAAAACATCAAAACGATCTTGAAAAAGATTACGTGGAATCAGACACAAAAAAGGGTAAAAATAAAAAACAATACAAAAGCAACACGGAAGCAGAACTAGATTTGTTCTTGAAACGTTATTTGCTTTTTCAATTGAGATGGAACGATGCTTTGAATCAAAGAATGATCGAAAATATCAAGGTATATTGTCTCCTGCTTCGACTGATAAATCCAACAAAAATTACTATATCGTCAATTCAAAGGAGAGAAATGAGTTTGGATATAATGCTGATTCAGGCAAATTTACCTCTTACAGACTTGATGAAGAAGGGGGTATTGATTATCGAACCTATTCGGTTGTCTGTAAAAAATAATGGACCATTTCTTATGTATCAAACCATAGGTATTTCATTGGTTCATAAAAGTAAACACCAAACTAATCAAAGATACCGAGAACAAAGATATGTTGTTAAAAATAATTTTGACGAATTCATTCTGCAACCTAAAACTCAAAGAATAAATACAGAAAAAAATCATTTTGATTTGCTTGTTCCTGAAAATATTTTATGGTCTAGACGTCGTAGAGAATTGAGAATTCGAAGTTTTTTTAATTCTTTGAATTGGAATGGCGTCGATAAAAATTCAGTATTTTGCAACGAAACCAATGTAAAAAACTGGAGTCAATTTTTGGATGAAAGGAAACCCCTTTATAAAGATAAAAATGAATTAATTAAAGTTAAGTTCTTTCTTTGGCCTAATTATCGATTAGAAGATTTAGCTTGTATAAATCGTTATTGGTTTGATACCAATAATGGTAGCCGTTTCAGTATCTTAAGAATACATATGTATCCACGATTGAAAATTAATTGATAGTACTATATACCCTGTCTCGTATAGAGTATCTGAAAGAAAACAAATGCACACATGCCTTATTTTACATCTCATTCGAATCTAATTCGAGTAGACGATACTAAATCAATAAAATAAGGTATCAATTAGATCTAGAAATGAATCAACAGAATCTTTTTCATTTTAGAATTTTAGGTTTCAATTATTCGCTTTTGTGAATGAAAAAAACATACCTACCACCTTTTTGGATTCCTATCTGAATCAAATTTAAATTTTGATTAATTTATTGGAATTGATAAAATTAGAGGTTCATAAAGAAATTAAGTCTATATACCACGTTCAAATTACTGGCATTATTATTACTGATCAATAAAATTAGAAAAAAATCCATAAAAATAAAGTAAAGGGGAAATTCATTTATGGTAAAAAATTCTGTCATTTCAATTATTTCTCAAGAAGAAAAGAAAGGATCTGTTGAATTTCAAGTATTCAATTTCACCAATAAGATACGGAGACTTACTTCACATTTAGAATTGCACAAAAAAGATTATTTATCTCAGAGAGGTTTGAAGAAAATTTTGGGAAAACGTCAACGACTGCTAGCTTATTTGGCAAAAAAAAATAGAGTACGTTATAAAGAATTAATTAATCAGTTGGACATTCGAGAGACAAAAACTCGTTAATTTGATTAAATTAATTTGAAGAGTTATTTCATTTTCACTTATATGTTTTATGTTTCGATTAAATTTTGATGAACTTCTTTTCACTTTCAGTAATTCATGGAAGAATGAATCGTTAAAAAACTTATGACTGCACCAACTACAAGAAAAGACCTCATGATAGTCAATATGGGGCCTCAGCACCCATCAATGCACGGTGTTCTTCGACTCATCGTTA